CTTACCTAAAATATATGATCCTTTCGCGTATGGATCTTCTCGGGGAAGAATGAAAAAATTATTTTCACCTGTAATCCTAAATGAAACTTCTATCCAAAATAACAGAGGAATCTTTTGGATAAATAAGATTCACGGTCTACTTCTTATTAATGATTATCACGAATTTGAACAGACAATAGACAGATTGAGTAGAAAATTATTTTCAAAAGAAAAACGCAAAGTACGTTCTTTATTTCCAGAACCCAAACGAGAGAAAATTGATTCAGAAGATCGAATCAAAATTTTTAAATTTTTATTTGATGCAGTTCTAACTATTCCCAACACCCAAACAATTAGAAAAAAATCTATTGGAATAAAAGAAATTAGTAAAAAAGTTCCTCGGTGGTCATACAAATTAGTGTCTGATTTAGACAAAAAGGAGAGCGAAACCGACGAAAACGTAGGGGACGGTCCTGGAATTAGTACAAGAAACGCGAAACGAGTATTGATTTTTACTTATACTAATCCAAATACCGATACTTATACTAATAACAAATATAATAAGAATCTTGAGCAAAAAAAGGAAGTAAGGTTGAGACGCTATTCACAACAATCGGATTTTCGTCGAGAACTAATCAAAGGCTCCATGCGCGCACAAAGACGCAAAACCCTTACTTGGGAGCTGTTTCAAGCAAATGCCCATTCACCCCTTTTTTTGGACAGAATAAAGAAACCCTTTTATTTTTCTTTTGAGATTTCCGGACCGATGAAAGGAATTTTTCGAATTTTTAGAAATTGGATGTGGAAACAAAAAGACCAAAAACCGTCTGATTATACAAACGAAACACAAAAAAAAATTGATAAAAAAGAAGAATACAAAAGAAAAGAAAAAGTACGGATGAAAATAGCAGAAACCTGGGATAGCTTTTTATTTTCTCAAGCAATAAGAGGGTTTCTATTATTAACTCAATCGATTCTTAGAAAATATATTATATTACCTTCATTGATAATAGCTAAAAATCTCGCTCGCATACTATTATTTGAATTGCCCGAGTGGTCCCAGGATTTAAAGGATTGGAAAAAGGAAATGCATGTTAAATGCACCTATAATGGTGTTCAATTATCCGAAACAGAATTTCCGGACAACTGGTTAACAGACGGTATTCAGATAAAGATCCTATTTCCTTTTTACCTAAAACCCCGGCGCAGATCTAAGCTACAATCCCTTCCTAAGGATTCATTGAAAAAAATAAAAGGACAAGAAAGTGATTTTTGTTTTTTAACAGTTTGGGGGATGGAAACTGAACTTCCTTTTGGTTCTCCCCGAAAACGACGTTCATTTTTTGAACCCGTTTTGCAAGAATTCAAAAAAAAAATTCGAAAATGGAAAACTAAGTCTTTTATAGTTTTAAGAATTTTAAAAGAAAGAACAAAAATTTTCCGAAAAGTGGCAAAAGAAACAAACAAATGGGTCATCAAAAGCATTCGATTTCTAAAAGGAAAAATAAAAAAACTTTCAAAAAGAAAGCCAATTCGATTAGTTAGATTGAGAGAAATGAGAGAAATAGAGGACTTGGGTGAAACTAAAAAAGATTCGATAACGATAATCGGGAATCATACGATTCACGAATTGTCTATTCAAATTCGATCTATGCATTGGACAAATTTCTCACTAACAGAAAAAAAAATGAAAGATCTAAGTAATAGAACAAACATAATCAGAAACCAAATAGAAAAAATTACAAAAGAGAAGAAAAAAGGATTGCTAAATCACGAAATAAATATTTTTTCTAACAAAATAAATTATCATGCTAAAATATTAGAATCATCAAAAAGGATTTGGCAGATATTCAAAAGAAGAAATACTCGATTAATCCGTAAATCATATTTTTTTATAAAATTTTTGATTGAAAGGTTATACATAAACCTTTTTTTATCTATACTTAATATTCCAAGAATCAATGCAATTTTTTTTTTTGAATCAACAAAAAAAATTCAAATTATTGATAAAAACGTCCACAATCACAATAATGAAGCAAATCAGGAAAAAATTAATAAAACAACTACAAATACAATTCACTTTCTTTCGACTCTAAGAAAATCACTTTATAAGATTAGTAATAATAATAAGAATTCAAAGATTTTTTGGGATTTCTCTTCTTTCTCACAATCACAAGCATATGTATTTTACAAATTATCACAAACCCAAGTTATTAACTTTTATAATTTAAGATCTGTCCTTCAATATCACGGAACATCTCTTTTTCTTAAGAATGAACTAAAAGATTTTTTTGAAAAAAAAGGAATATTTCATTACGAATTAAGACATAAACCTTTTTGGAATTTTGGAATGAATGAATGGAAAACATGGTTAAGGAGTCATTATCAATATGATTTACCTAGGATTAGATGGCCTAGATTAGTACCACAAAAATGGCGAAATCGAGCGAATCAAGACTGTATGACTCAAAATAAAGATTTAAACAAAAAGGATTCATATGAAAAAAACGGATTAACTCATTACCAAAAAGAAAAACAAAATCTTTTTGAAGCAGACCCATTACGGAATCAAAAATCGAATTTTCAAAAACACTATAGATATGATCTTTTATCATATAAATCTATTAATTATGACGATAAGAAAGACTCGTCTATTCATAGATCACTAGTCCAAGTAAAGAATGAAGAAGAAAGTTTTTATAATTACAACATAGGGAAAGGAAAATTATTTGGTATGCTGGGAAGTATCCCTATCACTAATTATCTAGGGGAAGACGATATTTTGGATATAGATAAAATTTCGAATAGAAAATTTTTTGATTGGAGAATTCTCCATTTTTGTCTTAGAAATAAGATCGATATTCAATCCTGGGTTGATATGGATACTGGTACCAACAGTAATCAAAATACTAAGATTGGCGCGGATAATTATCAAATAATTGATGAAATTAATAAGAAAGGTCTTTTTTATTTTCCAATTCATCAAAATGAAGAAATTAACTCATCCAACCAAAAAGAGTTCTTTTTTGATTGGATGGGAATGAATAACAAAATACTAAATAGTCTTATATCAAATCGGGAGCTTTGGTTCTTCCCAGAATTTGTGCGACTTTTTAATGCATATAAAATGAAACCGTGGATCATACCAATAAAATTACTTCTTTTCGATTTTAATGGAAATGCAAATGGTAATAAAAAGAGAACTGGAAAGAAAAAGGAATATCTTTTTATACCATCGAATCAAAAAAAATATCTTGAATTAGACAATGGAAGTCAAGAAGAAAAAGAACCCGCAAGCCAAGGAAATCCGAGATCAGATGCACAAAACCAAGTAAGTCTTGGATCAGTTCTCTCAAACCAAGAAAAAGATGTTGAAGAAAAGTATGCGGGATCTGACATGAAAAAACGTAGAAAGAAAAAGCAATACAAAAGCAACACAGAAGCAGAGCTTGATTTCTTACTAAAAAAATATTTTCATTTTCAGTTGAGATGGGATAATTCTTTAAATGAAAAGCTAATGAATAATATCCAAATCGATTGTCTCCTGCTCCGACTGATAAATCCAAGAGAAATTGCTATATCCTATATTCAAAGGGGAGAAATGCGTCTGGATATTTTGATGACTGAGAAGGATTTAACTCTTACCGAATTGATGAAAAAGGGAATAGTGATTATCGAACCGGCTCGTCTGTCTGTAAAAAATGATGGACAATTTTTTCTATATCAAACCATAGGTATTTCATTGGTTCATAAGAATAAGCGCCAATTTAAATTTAATAAAAGATACCGAGAAAAAGGCTATGTTGATAAGAAAATTTTTGATGAATGTATTCCAAGCCATCAACTAAGGACTGGAACTAAAGACAAAAAGCATTATGATTTGCTTGTTCCTGAAAAGATTTTATTCCCTAAAGGCCGTAGAGAATTGAGAACTCTAATTTGTTTCAATTCGAAGAATCGAAATGGTATGCGTAGTTGCATTTGGGATAAAAGCAAAGATCTTGCTCGAAAAAAAAAGAAATTCATTAACTTAAAGTTCTTCCTTTGGTCCAATTATCGATTAGAAGATTTAGTTTGTATGAATCGCTATTGGTTTAATACCAATAATGGTAGTCGTTTCAGTATGGTAAGAATACATATGTACCCACGATTGAAAATTCGTTAATACTATGTTTTTCCTATCTATGCTTACGGTGTGGGATATATGAAAACCCAGAGATGCACACATGCCTTATCCTACATTCCATTCTGATACATGATACCAATTTAATGATATACATATCAATTAGATCTATAAATGAATCAACAGAATCTTTTTTTTAGGTCTCAACTTTTCTCTTTTCCACAAATATAACATACTTTAGGATCCCTAATCAAATTGCAAATTGAATTGATTTTTGGTTGATTTTAGAGGAAGTTGATAACGAACGTAAGATTGTTGTGTATATCAAATTCAAATGACTAGCATTATTATTACTGATCAGTAAAATTCATATAAAAAAAAGGAGGGAGGAGATTTCGTTTTATGGTAAAAAATTCATTCATCTCAATTATTTTTCAAGAAAAAAGAGAAGAAAACAGCGGGTCTGTTGAATTTCAAGTATTCAGGTTCACCAATAAGATACGAAGACTTACTTCACATTTGGAATTGCACAGAAAAGACTATTTATCTCAGAGAGGTCTACGGAAAATTCTGGAAAAACGCCAACGGTTGCTATCGTATTTGTCAAAGAAAAATAGAGTACGTTATAAAGAATTAATTAGTCAGTTGAATATTCGGGAGTCAAAAAATCGTTAATTTGAAATACAATTTTGAATATTGATGAACTTCTTTTTGTTTTCAACAATTCATGCTAAGAATGAATCGAGGAAAAACCTATGAATATACTAGCTACTGGGAAAGACCTTATGGTAGTCAATATGGGCCCTCACCACCCATCAATGCACGGTGTTCTTCGTCTCATCGTTACTCTAGATGGTGAAGATGTTATTGACTGTGAAGCAATATTGGGTTATTTACACAGAGGGATGGAAAAAATTGCGGAAAACCGAACAATTATACAATATCTGCCTTATGTAACACGTTGGGATTATTTAGCTACTATGTTCACAGAAGCAATAACTGTAAATGGACCAGAACTGTTGGGAAATATTCAAGTACCTAAAAGGGCCAGCTATATCAGAGTAATTATGTTGGAGTTGAGTCGTATAGCTTCTCATCTGTTATGGCTTGGCCCTTTTATGGCAGATATTGGTGCACAGACTCCTTTCTTCTATATTTTCAGAGAAAGAGAATTAGTATATGATCTATTCGAAGCTGCCACCGGTATGAGAATGATGCATAATTATTTTCGTATCGGAGGAATAGCAGCTGATTTACCTCATGGCTGGATAGATAAATGTTTGGATTTCTGTGATTATTTTTTAACAGGGGTTGTTGAATATGAAAAACTTATTACGCGAAACCCTATTTTTTTAGAACGCGTTGAAGGAGTAGGCATTATTGGTGGAGAAGAAGCAATAAATTGGGGTTTGTCAGGACCAATGCTACGAGCGTCTGGACTCGAATGGGATCTTCGTAAAGTCGATCATTATGAGTGTTACGACGAATTTGATTGGGAGGTACAGTGGCAAAAAGAAGGGGATTCATTAGCCCGTTATTTAGTCCGAATGGGCGAAATGAGGGAATCCATAAAAATTATTCAACAAGCTTTGGAAGGAATTCCGGGGGGGCCCTATGAGAATTTAGAAATCCGATGCTTTGATAGAGAAAACAACCCAGAATGGACTGATTTTGAAGATAGATTCATTAGTAAAAAACCCTCTCCTACTTTTGAATTGCCGAAACAAGAACTTTACATGAGAGTCGAAGCCCCAAAAGGAGAATTGGGAATTTTTCTGATAGGAGATCAAAGTGGTTTTCCTTGGAGATGGAAAATCCGCCCACCAGGTTTTATCAATTTGCAAATTCTTCCGCAGTTAGTTAAAAGAATGAAATTGGCTGATATTATGACGATACTAGGTAGTATAGATATCATTATGGGAGAAGTTGATCGTTGAAATGCTAATTGATACAACAGAAGTACAAGATATCAATTCTTTTTCCAGATTGGAATCCTTAAAAGAGGTCTATGGGATCATATGGATGCTTGTTCCTATTTTCACGCCTGTATTGGGAATCACAATAGGTGTACTCGTAATTGTGTGGTTAGAAAGAGAAGTATCCGCAGGAATACAACAACGTATTGGGCCTGAATACGCCAGCCCGTTGGGAATTCTTCAAGCTTTAGCCGATGGAACAAAACTACTTTTGAAAGAGAATCTTCTTCCATCTAGAGGAAATACTCAGTTATTCAGTATTGGACCATCTATAGCAGTCATATCAATTCTACTAAGTTATTCAGTAATTCCTTTTAGTTATCACCTTGTTTTAGCTGATTTTAATATCGGTATTTTTTTATGGATTGCCATTTCAAGTATTGCTCCTATTGGACTTCTTATGTCAGGATATGGATCAAATAATAAATATTCCTTTTTAGGTGGTCTGCGGGCTGCTGCTCAATCGATTAGTTATGAAATACCATTAACTTTATGTGTTTTATCAATATCTCTACGTGCGATTCGTTAAAACAGAAACTTTTCTTTTCCCTATGCTTTTCCTTCGAGAAAAAAAAAAAGAAATTTAATAGATATCTTCGTCTTTTTATTCATTTATTTCTTCTTTAGGTTAATAAAATTAATGTTAATAAAATTAATTAGGTAGTTATATATGAGTGAAAGAAAACAACTTCCAAATTCGCAGTAAAGGTGGATTGAGTCTCATTTCCTGTGTACAAGAGTTAAGCCGAAGTAAACAAACATGGAAGAAGCCCTTTACCCCAAGATTGGTTGATTGTTCATCCTGGCTTGAAGCGGGCTCAAAGGATCAACCCTATGGAGTCTTCACTATCGTTTGTATGTATTACAATACAGATATTACAAAACGGGGAATTAAAAAAAGATGAGTGGGTAGGAAGGAACACCAAAAAACACACAAAGGATTAGTAATGGAGATTATGTAAATTATCTAAAAGGATACTTCTGCATACCATAATAAAGAATACTAATTGGGGCTTTAAATTAGTAGAAATGATCAGGCAGTACTCCCCACAATTCCGATCCAGAGTATGCTCCTATCCACCGATTAAAGAAATGACTATCGGGAACGAAATAATCCTTTACCTTTTTTAAGCCCCCCTTTTCTCAGAATGAAGAAGAGGAACAAAAAAAAATAGAAAAAATACAATTCCAATATAAACAAAAGAGATCTTTTTATTCTTTCTTTCATATATTCATAGAAATCAAATTCCTGTCCTGATTCATGAACTAATGTAATGCTTAATTCTTTTTCGTAATCGAAAATAAAACGATGGGTTGAAATATCTATTGATATTTATACAAGGAGTATTTTATTCAAGGATTGATTAAGTTATTACTCAAGACAGAAAAATTGAAATTCGTAAAGGCTGAGATCAATTCAGAAATACTTTTTATTTTGTATTTATTTTTATAGCAGACAGAATTCCATTGGTATAATTGGGGACCTTCCAATAGATTTTGACTCTATCTATTCGATAACCATATCAAGATAACTAATACTGGCTCGGTCCTTACATTTATTTGTGGCCCTGAGGAGCCGTATGAGGTGAAAATCTCATGTACGGTTTTGTAATAGCGATGGGAACAGTAATGTTATCACCGACTATGATTATCTAACAGTTCAAGTACAGTTGATATAGTTGGCGCGCAGGCAAAATATGGTTTTTGGGGGTGGAATTTGTGGCGGCAACCCATAGGGTTTATGGTTTTTCTAATTTCTTCCCTAGCGGAATGCGAGAGATTGCCTTTTGATTTACCAGAAGCCGAAGAAGAATTAGTAGCAGGTTATCAAACCGAATATTCAGGGATCCGATTTGGTTTATTTTACGTTGCTTCTTATCTAAATCTATTAGTTTCCTCTTTATTTGTAACAGTTCTTTACTTGGGTGGTTGGAATCTTTCCATTCCGTACAGATTTGTTCCGGAGCTATTTGAAATAAATAAAGCGGATGGGATTTTTGGAACGACAATTGGTATCTTTATTACATTAGCTAAAACTTATTTGTTCTTGTTCATTCCTATCACAACAAGATGGACTTTACCTAGATTAAGAATGGACCAACTCTTAAATCTTGGCTGGAAATTTCTTTTACCTATTTCTCTCGGTAATCTATTATTAACAACTTCTTCCCAACTCCTTTCACTGTAAAGAAAAAAGGAATACTATATTTGCGACTTGTCTCAAACAAGAGAAAGAAAGAAAATCAAATTATTCATAACTATTCACGATATGTTCCCTATGGTAACTGGGTTCATCAATTATGGTCAACAAACAGTACGGGCTGCAAGGTACATTGGTCAAAGTTTTCTAATTACCTTATCCCAAACAAATCGTTTACCTGTAACTATTCAATATCCTTACGAAAAATTAATCACATCGGAGCGTTTCCGCGGTCGAATTCATTTTGAATTTGATAAATGTATTGCTTGTGAAGTATGTGTTCGTGTATGTCCTATAGATCTGCCAGTTGTTGATTGGAAATGGGAAACAGATATTCGAAAGAAACGATTGTTTAATTACAGTATTGATTTTGGAATTTGTATTTTTTGTGGTAATTGTGTTGAGTATTGTCCAACAAATTGTTTATCAATGACTGAAGAATATGAACTCGCTACGTACGACCGTCACGAATTGAATTATAATCAAATTGCTTTAGGTCGTTTACCAATATCAATAATTGACGATTTTACAATTCGAACAGTTGGGAATTCGTCTAAAAAAAAAAAAGGGGGTAAACCTCTTGATTAAAGAGTAATTGCAAAGTACTAAGGTTTCTTTTTGGTAGAAGGGGATAAGGTCTTTCTCTTTGCTTGGTCAATAATTACAAATCCCAACTATTGATTGGGTTCTGAAAAGTATGACTTAATTTGTATTGAAAGTCTATTAATATAATATCTCCATAATAATTTTGAAATATATAGTTTCAATTTCAAACTGCCGTTTAGAATACAGAAAAGAGCGAAATTGACCCAATAACTAGACCCCCATTAACTCACACTTATTAGATTCTAATTTAATTCAATTGGGAATGTCTCATAAAAAAATTTTCCTGGTCGGTTCAATAAGGTCATGAAAAACATTTCGATTTATTTATCTCTTATTTTAATATAATGGATTTGCCTGGACCACTACATGATTTTCTTTTAGTTTTTCTGGGATCGGGTCTTATAGTAGGAGGTCTGGGAGTAGTATTACTTACCAACCCAATTTATTCTGCCTTTTCATTGGGATTGGTTCTTGTTTGTATATCCTTATTCTATATTCTATCAAATTCCCATTTTGTAGCTGCTGCACAGCTTCTTATTTACGTGGGGGCTGTAAATGTTTTAATCATATTTGCTGTAATGTTCATGAATGGTTCAGACTATTCTAAAGATTTTCATTTTCATCTTTGGACTATTGGGGATGGGGTTACTTCCCTAGTCTGTACAAGTATTTTTTTTTCACTAATCACTACTATTCTAGATACGTCGTGGTATGGGATTATTTGGACTACCCGATCCAACCAGATTATAGAGGAAGATTTGATAAGTAATAGTCAACAAATTGGTATTCATTTATCAACGGACTTTTTTCTTCCATTTGAACTGATTTCGATAATTCTTTTAGTTGCTTTGATAGGTGCAATTGCCGTGGCTCGTCAGTAAAAAATCTTTATAACTAGGAACCGAAATCAAAATTCAACCTTTTTCTGTGTTATCAACATCCATTTCCCTAAAATTCGATTTGAATACTGTTCGGTTCATGTATAAAATAGAAATTTTTTTAGTCGCCCTATTCGAGCTATTACCAATATCTTGTTTTGTTGGGTACTTGTTATATTCTAAGCAATCGAATCACTTGAATTATTGTTCATATTGAAATGAATCGCAATTGGTACGGAGTTGGTCAATGATACTCGAGCATGTACTTGTTTTGAGTGCCTATTTATTTTCTATCGGTATCTATGGATTGATCACGAGCCGGAATATGGTTCGGGCCCTGATGTGTCTTGAGCTTATACTAAATGCGGTTAATCTAAATTTCGTAACATTTTCTTATTTTTTTGATAGTCGTCAATTAAAAGGAGATATTTTCTCAATTTTTGTTATAGCTATTGCAGCCGCTGAAGCAGCTATTGGATCAGCTATTGTTTCGTCAATTTATCGTAACAGAAAATCGACTCGTATCAATCAATCCACTTTGTTGAATAAGTAGTATTTAGAAATCATAATCGTCATCAATTCGAATTAGCCTATTAGCCTATATAATTAGAATACGTCGTAACCTCAATCATGTTTGCGAAAACATAAGAAATCAAAGTATCTTTATTCCCTATTAGTATTATGAGTTGATCCAGAAGTAGATTGATTAGAAAAATTCTGGTAAATCATTGATTCATCTGGTGTTTAAATATATCGGCTATTTCCAACTTTACTAGATCGAAACTTTAGGAGTTCAAAAATTTATAGATCCAATGTCACATTCAGTAAAGATTTATGATACATGTATAGGGTGTACTCAATGTGTCCGCGCCTGCCCCACAGATGTATTAGAAATGATACCTTGGGACGGATGTAAAGCTAAGCAAATTGCTTCTGCTCCAAGAACAGAGGACTGTGTTGGTTGTAAGAGATGTGAATCCGCCTGTCCAACGGATTTCTTGAGTGTTCGAGTTTATTTATGGCATGAAACAACTCGAAGCATGGGTCTAGCTTATTGATATTGAGACGTTTCAGAAAACCCCACTTAAATCCATTTCGAATCCATTTTTTTTTTTTTTACCGATTACCGACAAAAACCCGTACTCTAAAAAGAAAAAACCAAATAAGAATAAATTCCATTTTAGAGTACGGGTTTTTCTGGTCCAAGTGTATCTTGTCTTTACCATGAATGATTTTCCTTGGTTAACAATAATTGTAGTTTTTCCGATAGCCGCGGGTTCTTTAATTTTCTTCCTCCCCCATAGAGGAAATAAGGTGACTAGAAAGTATACTATATATATCTGCGTCTTAGAACTCCTTCTAACGACCTATGCGTTCTGTTATCATTTCCAGTTCGACGATCCATTAATCCAGCTAGCAGAGGATTATAAATGGATCAATTTTTTTGATTTTTACTGGAGATTGGGAATAGATGGACTTTCCTTAGGACCTATTTTACTGACAGGATTTATCACCACTTTAGCTACTTTAGCGGCTCGGCCAGTTACTCGGAATTCCCGATTATTCCATTTCCTGATGTTAGCAATGTACAGCGGTCAAATAGGATCATTTTCTTCTCGAGACCTTTTACTTTTTTTCATCATGTGGGAGTTAGAATTAATTCCCGTTTATCTACTTCTATCCGTGTGGGGGGGGAAAAAACGTCTTTATTCAGCTACAAAGTTTATTTTGTACACTGCGGGAGGATCCATTTTTCTATTAATAGGAGTTTTGGGTATCGGTTTATATGGTTCCAATGAGCCAATATTAAATTTGGAAACATTAGCTAATCAATCGTATCCCGCGGAACTGGAAATAATATTTTATATTGGGTTTCTTATTGCTTTTGCTGTCAAATCACCGATTATACCCTTCCATACGTGGTTACCCGACACCCATGGAGAGGCGCATTACAGTACTTGTATGCTTCTAGCCGGAATCTTATTAAAAATGGGAGCATATGGGTTGATTCGGATCAATATGGAACTATTACCGCACGCTCATTCTATATTTTCTCCCTGGTTGATGATAGTAGGTACAATGCAAATAATTTATGCAGCTTCAACATCTCCTAGCCAACGGAATTTAAAAAAAAGAATAGCTTATTCCTCCGTATCTCATATGGGTTTTATAATTTTAGGGATTGGGTCGATAACCGATACGGGACTCAACGGAGCCATTTTACAAATAATTTCTCATGGGTTTATTAGCGCTGCACTTTTTTTCTTGGCAGGAACGAGTTATGATAGAATACGCCTTGGTTATCTTGACGAAATGGGCGGATTGGCTATCCCAATTCCAAAGATATTCACCATATTCAGTATCTTATCGATGGCTTCCCTTGCATTACCGGGCATGAGTGGTTTTGTTGCGGAATTGATAGTATTTTTTGGAATAATTACCAGCCAAAAATACTTGTTAATGCCAAAAATACTAATTACTTTTGTAATGGCAATTGGAATGATATTAACTCCTATTTATTCATTATCTATGTCACGGCAAATGTTCTATGGGTACAAGCTATTTAATGCTCAAAACTCTTATTTTTTTGATTCTGGCCCCCGAGAGTTATTTGTTTTGATATCTATTCTTCTACCCGTAATAGGTATTGGTATTTATCCGGATTTCGTTCTCTCCCTATCAGTGGACAAGGTAGAAGCTATTCTATCTAATTTTTTTTATAGATAGTTTTCATGAATAAAAAAAATCAAAAACCAATCCTATGCCCTCCGCTTTTTAAAATGGGTCGTTGTCCAAATGAAAAAAAGAAGTATTTTTTCGTGTCTTAAGTTTCAAATTTAAATTAACTAAAAAAGAATAAGCATAAATAAGTAAAAGAATAAGCATAAATAAGTCAACAATAAATAACTAAATTTGAATTGTAACCAGACACCTTATGGCCTTTGTGAGAACCTTTTGAATCAAGTAGTGTAGTGATTCAAAAGGTTCTCGGCAGCTTCCACTAAATTTCGTTTCTATATTTGGGCTGTCCTATGTTTGTATTCATCAGTCCCTTTCCTTTCTTCAATTCAACAATTCAATTAGATGTTAATTAAATGAACCATAACTATGTAACCCGATTCCTAATAGATTGACCCCGAAGTAGCATATCCAAATTATAAGAAAGCCCATAGAAGCCACAATTGCAGAATTTACACCTTCCCAATTTGGATTTGTTCGCGTATGTAAATAAATCCCGAATATAGTCCAAGTAATAAATGCCCAAGTTTCCTTTGGATCCCAATTCCAATATGATCCCCATGCCTCATTAGCCCATACTGCTCCCGAAAGAATACCTATGGTTAAAAAGATAAATCCTAGACTAATAATACGATAACTCCACTGATCCAATTGTTGAATCAATTGATACCCATAATAATTTCTAGCAGAAAGAAAATAAGGAAAAGAAGTGTTTAGTAAACCATTGTTTTTTTCATTCAGGTATTGGATTTCACCAAAGGAAAATGACTCATTTACATTTAATAAATGATTTCTTTTATCCAAAATCCTTATAATTTTTCGAAATGTAATGACTAGACGAGCTGTGGATAATAATGATCCACATAAAAGAGCTGCATAACCTAATACCATCATACTTACGTGCATCATTAACCACTGGGCTTGTAGAGCAGGTACTAATATTCCGGATTGATGCATTTTGGTTAAAAACCCCGAAGTAGCAAAACCCTGGGTAAAAATAGCGCTTGGCGCGGTTATTGCGCTTAAATGATTTTTATGTTTTTTAAAAGAGAAAATCCTATGAATAATAGAGAAACTCCATGAAAGAAAGATTAATGATTCATATAAATCACTTAATGGGAAATGCCCCGAATAAATCCAACGAGTGACTAATAATCCTGTTAGACAGACAAAGGTAGCAATCATCCCTTTTTCTAATGAATCATATAGTCCTATGATTTCATCGACTAATAAGGTTATCAACTGAATTGTAATTCCAATCGAAACAACCGAAAAGGATATATGAGTTAATATATGCTCTAATGTTGAAAATATCATAAATAAAAATCAAATTAAAAGGGAGAGTCTTTCAAGTATACGGAATGGAAATCAGAAGTTAAATTCATTATAGGGCTTTTTGCATATCTTTTTATCTTTTATAAGATGTTCTGCCGCCACTCGGACTCGAACCGAGATGCTCTAGCACTGCTTCCTAAGAGCAGCGTGTCTACCGATTTCACCATAGCGGCTTGCTCGAAATCATAATAACCTATTTTTACTCAATCGTCGAGATTGAAAGAGTCAATTTCAATGAAATCCTTTTTAGGAAGCATTCCAATTGATGAATAAAAACTTGTTGAAATAGAGATGGAAAGAGTTCCCCGTTTGCCGTCTTATTTAATTATTTAAGGTTTCAGCTTTATTTAACTTAACAATAGAAGTTTTCATAAAATCGAATTGTTATAACTCAAGAGTTCTTACTTCAATCCAGGAAAAAACGAAAATATGATTTATCTTTTTTATGTTTTTATGAATCACAATTTCAGCGCAACATCCACCAATTCAAAAAGGATTTATTTAATTTGCATAACTTTTGTGTTGTCGTAATCCTTATCGTTAGGTTTTTTTTTATTTTAATTTTGGTTCGCCTTTATTAAAATTAAACCAATTAGGTATTGGGCTGGACATATCATAGAAAAAAATTTAGATTTCTATCGTGGAATTGTACCCTGCTTCAAAAAATTCTTTCTAAATGAGAATTCTAAAGGTATAGATTTTTTGATTGATCATCCATCTTCCCTTTCAAATATAGCAAATATAGGCTTTTTTTGATCACGTAAAATTCTCACCCTATTCGTATATAATGTCTGTTTAAATAGGGAAAAGTGCTTTCCCTTTTGGAAGTAAAGTGTGGTGGATACGGTATATAGAGTGATTCATAAAAGAGAGTGATTCATAAAGTTAGAAAAAAGGTTTTATACTTATAGTTTCAACAACCCATTTATTTTGCCTAAAGATTTTAGATCCCCTCTTCTATAGCATAATTAGAAAAAGAAAAGTAAAAAAAGACAAAACCCTTATTGTTGTGTTATTTAGTTATTTCTATAGGGGGTGGGTTGATGGGGAAAATAAGAATCCCCATCCTGCGAATGAAAAACATATTTCAATAACCCATTAACTCATTAAAAAAGGGTTGAAACTTTTGATGTAGACAAATTCATCGGTTCAAAACATTAGTGA